TCCCTTGAAAAACATTGGCGCACGTGTAAACGAGGTGCTCTACCTAACTGAGCTATAGCCCTTGTCATAACCATTTTAACATAGAGACAATTTCTTGTCAAGAAGGGTATCCTATAATCCCACATGATAACTCTCTGATCCGTTTATGTTTACTGGTAAAAGATTGATATTGCTTAGAAAACATATTTTATATATAATCCATCGAAGTGATGGAGACCCTTTTTTTTTGTGGTGATAAATGACCTACTTAACCCAGTGGTTAGAGTATTGCTTTCATACGGCGGGAGTCATTGGTTCAAATCCAATAGTAGGTAGAACTTATTAGATACCGGATTCCATGGTATCTAATAAGTTTTTCTACCCATCCTCTTTTTTTCGTTCTATCATCAGATTAATCAAATTAGACTTCATTGTGTTCAATTTGTGGAATCAAGATGTAGTGTGTAGTGTATAATAAAGAACTCTTTTGATTTTGATTGAATGTATTGACTACTAATAGGAAATCACTTTGACAGCTTCTACTCGTGTCCTAGCTCGTCTGAGAGCTAGATTTGCTTCAATTACTTGTCTCTTACCCTCAGCTCTACTCAAGTTAGCTTCAGCTATTTCAAGAGTTTGTTGAGCTTCTTGTGGATCAATGTCAGTACTAATTTCCGCACCATTTCCTAAAATGGTGATCTCATTATTACTTATTCTAGCGAAACCGCCCATAAGAGCCACTGTGAACCATCGGTCGTTTAGCCGTATTCTCAAAAGACCTATATCTACAGCCGTGGCAATGGGGGCATGGTTTGGTAATACTCCTATTTGTCCACTATTAGTAGATAAAATAATCTCTTTCACTTCGGAATCCCAGATCATTCGATTAGGAGTCAGTACACAAAGATTTAAGGTCATTTCTTCAATTTGCTCTCCTCTTCTAAGTTCATAGCTTTCGCGGTAGCTTCATCGATGTTACCCACCAAATAAAAGGCCTGCTCGGGAAGACCGTCTAATTCTCCGGAAAGGATGAATTGAAAACCCCGAATTGTTTCTGCGAGACCAACATATTTCCCTGGAGAACCAGTAAAGACTTCTGCCACAAAGAAAGGTTGTGATAAGAAACGCTCAATCTTGCGTGCTCTTGCTACAGTTAAACGATCTTCTTCGGATAATTCGTCCAACCCAAGGATAGCTATAATGTCCTGAAGTTCTTTGTAACGTTGTAAAGTTTGCTTAACCCTTTGCGCAGTTTCATAATGTTCCTCGCCAACGATCCGAGGTTGTAACATAGTTGACGTTGAATCTAAGGGATCTACTGCTGGATAAATACCTTTGGCAGCTAATCCTCTTGATAATACGGTAGTAGCATCTAAATGTGCAAATGTCGTGGCAGGAGCAGGGTCGGTCAAATCATCCGCAGGTACATAAACTGCTTGGATCGATGTTATGGATCCTTCCTTGGTAGAAGTAATTCTTTCTTGCAAAGAACCCATTTCCGTACTAAGGGTAGGTTGATAACCCACTGCAGAAGGCATTCTACCTAATAAGGCAGAGACTTCGGACCCTGCTTGAACGAAACGAAATATATTGTCGATGAATAGAAGTACGTCTTGCTCATTAACATCCCGGAAATATTCCGCCATGGTTAGGGCAGTCAAGCCAACTCTCATACGAGCTCCTGGCGGTTCATTCATTTGACCATAGACTAGAGCCACTTTGGATTCTGCAATATTTTTTTCATTAATCACCCCGGATTCTTTCATTTCCATATAGAGATCATTTCCTTCACGAGTACGTTCACCTACTCCGCCAAATACGGATACGCCTCCGTGAGCTTTGGCAATGTTGTTGATCAATTCCATGATGAGTACTGTTTTACCCACTCCAGCTCCCCCAAATAGTCCGATTTTTCCCCCACGGCGATAGGGGGCTAAAAGATCCACCACTTTAATCCCTGTTTCAAAGATTGATAATTTTGTATCTAACTGTATGAAGGCGGGTGCAGATCTATGAATAGGAGATGTTGTGCGAGTATCGACAGGACCTAAATTATCAACGGGCTCTCCAAGAACGTTGAAAATTCGTCCGAGAGTAGCTCCCCCGACTGGAACACTTAGAGGAGCTCCCGTGTCAATCACTTTAATTCCTCTCATCAGACCATCTGTAGCACTCATAGCTACAGCTCTCACTCGATTATTTCCTAATAATTGTTGTACTTCACAAGTTACATTAATTTGCTGACCGACAGTATCTCGACCCTTAATTACCAAAGCATTATAAATATTAGGCATCTTGCCCGGTGGAAAAATAACATCCAGTACTGGGCCAATAATTTGAGCGATACGCCCTAGGTTTTGTTCTTCAAGTGTAGAAACCGCAGGATCAGAAGTAGTGGGATTGCTTCTCATAATCATAACTCATAATAAATATGTCGAAATTCTTTTTTGAAAAGTACTGAATCAAAAATAAATATCCGATAGCAAGTTGATCGGTTAATTCCATAAGAAATAAATGGGAG